TACATAAGAAAAAGACCCAATGCTTTATTTCTGTGTAAAAATTTCTATTCTGGGGTTTACATATACACATATATTTTGTTATAATTGAAATTGAAAAGGATTGATTATTGAAAATAATTGATACTAATTAGTCGTAAATCAATTTTGCCCTGAATTTTTCGGTCTGTGACCGGAAATCTATTTTTTCTCTTTTCAATAGAAGGAGAAGGGAAGTTTTTAAGCAGTGTGTCTTTTGAGATACAATCAATCGAAGAGAATAATATAAACTGGATCCAATAAAAAATAGGGATTCATTTTTTAAAAGGGATTAAAAGGGATAAGTACAATGGGATTCAAGATCAAAAAAAATTAGTAATAGAATATGGGTGGATAAAAATATTATCTATTTTGTATCAGATTTGGCGGCATGGCCAAGTGGTAAGGCGGGGGACTGCAAATCCTTTATCCCCAGTTCAAATCCGGGTGTCGCCTGATCAACAAAAGACTTGAAATTTCTTATTCTGCTGATCTAACTCGACAAATTCTTGCCCCGCAAGAAGCAGAGGCAAACGACTAGGCCTGTCGATACTTGATTTTTAGAATCCATAATTCTAGAAAAAAAAACTGTAAATTTTTTTTTTCTCAAAATCTGGGTACCGGTCCAAACCGGTACCAATAGGGATGAAGTAACCCTTACTTATTAATGATTGATTCGGACATTTATTTGATTTATGATATCAATTGAATCAAATAAATAGTGAAAGTCAATTCTGGGATTCAGAACTACGAAAGTAAGAGGTCGGAAATCTTAGTATCCAAAGGTTCCTAAAGGACACTCCATTTTTGCTCCTAAGATTGAAGAAGAGATTATACGAAAGACTATCAAGACTTCCTAATTATCTTACACTACCTATACTAAATACTAAAATAGTGTCTACTGACTCTGTCTGGAATTAGATTGAATAGAATAGGCTGATGGGAAATCAATTTAGAAGTTGTGGAAAGGACTGAAGATACTTTGTATCCAGCCTCACGAGAGGCTTTGAGTACTCAAACATTCAATTAACATGGTTGGGCGGCTCTTATTTATAGAGTAAAAAGAAAAGTTGAAAAAAAAATTCTTTGCCCGTGTAGGGGATTACAAAAAAAAATGTATGTAATAATGATGGTGGTGTCTTCCCATTCCATTCTTTCACAGAAAGAAAGACGTAAGCGCCTTAAGCCTTAGATCAAATAAAATAGAGGTATCTGATAGATAGTTATCTATACTTGATGGTATATTTTGACGTCTTTTGCTTATGAAAGAAAGGTAACAAACAATAGGTCTTACTATTTCTACATGTTCCATTAGGAGCATTCCTTTGCTATTTACAAATAAAAAAAGGTGTGTGTATCGTATTTGTGCTTAATGCTTCCCGATTCTACCAGAAATTTTATAATATAGGAACTTGTTACGAGTAGATTCATTGGATTAGTTCATCAATAGCCTTAAGTCAGAATCCTATTTTCTTTTTACTCTCCACCATTGATTCCACTATGATTATTGATCAATAATCAATAATGAAATAATTCATTCATAGAGATAGGAGACATAATTCACATGGATATAGTAAGTCTCACTTGGGCTGCTTTAATGGTAGTCTTTACATTTTCCCTCTCACTCGTAGTATGGGGAAGAAGTGGACTATAGGGGAACTACTAATTGAATAATCGATTGAGTGATCTTGAATAATAGATTGAGTGATCGAATTGTATCAATCGTTTAATTGATTGTTTTGCGAAACTAAAAAAAAGAAAAAAAGAAATAGAATTAGACTGCTATTTCGATGTATATGTATTAGATGTACATCTAATCTAATATATGTACATCTAATACATGTACATATTGTACATTGATTTATATCTATATAAAACCATATCTGTATACAACTTTATATGATAAAATTTATATGATCATACTATTTATATGATAATATATTTATATGATAAAAATATAGTATACAATACTATCTAGTGTGGTAGAAAGAACTATATTATATATAGTTCTTTCTACCACACTATCTCAGATACTTATGATTCCAGCCATTTCATTTCATTTAAAACTTGGAGTTTTAATCCCTTTCTTTCATTTCTTCAATCATTGATAAGAACTAATAATCCAAGTTCCAAGTTTCAGTTAAATTAATCATTTTGACTGACTGTTTTTACGTAGATAATAAGTAAAAAAGCAGTAGGAACTAGAATGAACAGTGCAGTAGCAATAAATGCGAGAATATTGACTTCCATAATCTCATTGTTTTTTTTTACTTCGCAATAACTCGGGATCTAATCCCATAGAGATAAGAAATTTGACTCCTGTCAATTCAATGGGATGAATTGAATTCTGATGATACTGAATCGGATCAATATTATGAATAACAATATCTGATTTATCAAATCGATTAATCGTCGAGAATTGAATAGTATAACATAGGAAAATCTTTTATTTTATCCATACTAAATCCGAAATGGGATTCTTTAT